CATTTTTTTCCACCAAGAACGTTTTATGAAACTCTTTGACCCCCGAATTTTGAGTATCCTACTTTCACGTGATTCACAGGGTGCAACAAGCAATCGATATTTCACGATCAAAGGTGTAGTACTGCTTGTAGTAGTGGTCCTTATATCTCGTATTAACAATCGAAAGATGGTCGAAAGAAAAAATCTCTATTTGATGGGGCTTCTTCCTATACCTATGAATTCCATTGGACCCAGAAATGAGACATTGGAAGAATCTTTTTGGTCTTCCAATAGAAATAGGTTGATTGTTTCGCTCCTGTATCTTCCAAAAGGGAAAAAGATTTCTGAGAGTTGTTTCATGGGTCCGCAAGAGAGTACTTGGGTTCTCCCAATAAAGAAAAAGTGTATCATGCCTGAATCTAACCGGGGTTCGCGGTGGTGGAGGAACCGGATCGGAAAAAAGAGGGATTCTAGTTGTCAGATATCTAATGAAACCATAGCTGGAATTGAGATCTCATTCAAAGAGAAAGATAGCAAATATCTGGAGTTTCATTTTTTATCCTATACGGATGATCCGATCCGCAAGGACCATGATTGGGAATTGTTTGATCGTCTTTCTCCGAGGAAGAAACGAAACATAATCAACTTGAATTCGGGACAGCTATTCGAAATCTTAGGGAAAGACTTGATTTCTTATCTCATGTCTGCTTTTCGTGAAAAAAGACCAATTGAGGGGGAGAGTTTCTTCAAACAACAAGGAGCTGGGGCAACTATGCAATCCAATGATATTGAGCATGTTTCCCATCTCTTCTCGAGAAACAAGTGGGGTATTTCTTTGCAAAATTGTGCTCAATTTCATATGTGGCAATTCCGCCAAGATCTCTTCGTTAGTTGGGGGAAGAATCAGCACGAATCGGATTTTTTGAGGAACGTCTCGAGAGAGAATTGGATTTGGTTAGACAATGTGTGGTTGGTAAACAAGGATCGGTTTTTTAGCAAGGTACGGAATGTATTGTCAAATATTCAATATGATTCCACAAGATCTATTTTCGTTCAAGTAACGGATTCTAGCCAATGGAAAGGATCTTCTTCTGATCAATCCAGAGATCATTTCGATTCCGTTAGAAATGAGGATTCAGAATATCACACATTGATCGATCAAACAGAGATTCAGCAACTAAAAGAGAGATCGATTCTTTGGGATCCTTCCTTTCTTCAAATGGAACGAACAGAGATAGAATCAGATCGATTCCCGAAATGCCTTTTTGGATCTTCCTCCATGTCCTGGCTATTCACGGAACCTGAGAAGCGGATGAATAATCATCTGCTTCCGGAAGAAATCGAAGAATTTCTTGGGAATCCTACAAGATCAATTCGTTCTTTTTTCTCTGACAGATGGTCAGAACTTCATCTGGGTTCGAATCCTACTGAGAGGTCCACTAGAGATCAGAAATTGTTGAAGAAAAAACAAGATGTTTCTTTTGTCCCTTCCAGGCGAGCGGAAAATAAAGAAATGGTTGATATATTCAAGATAATTACGTATTTACAAAATACCGTCTCAATTCATCCTTCGGAACCATATCACATCCCGGATCTGGTTCCAAAGGATGAACCGGATATGGACAGTTCCAATAAGATTTCATTCTTGAACAAAAATCCATTTTTTGATTTCTTTCATCTATTCCATGACCGGAACAAAGGGGGATACACGTTACGCCACGATTTTTTTGAATCAGAAGAGAGATTCCCAGAAATGGCGGATCTATTCACTCTATCAATAACCGAGCCGGATCTGGTGTATCATAGGGTATTTGCCTTTTCTATTGATTCCTACGGGTTGGATCAAAAAAAATTATTGAATGAGGTATTCAACTCCAGAGATGAATCGAAAAAGAAATCCTTATTGGTTCTACCTCCTCTTTTTTATGAGGAGAATGAATCTTTTTCTCGAAGGATCATAAAAAAATCGGTCCGGATCTACTGCGGGAATGATTTGGAAGATCCCAAACTAAAAACAGCGGTATTTGCTAGCAACAACATAATGGAGGCAGTCAATCAATATAGATTGATCCGAAATCTGATTCAAATCCAATATAGCACCTATGGGTACATAAGAAATGTATCGAATCGATTCTTTTTAATGAATAGATCCGATCGTAACTTCGAATATGGAATTCAAAGGGATCAAATAGGAAATGATACTCTGAATCATATAACTATAATGAAATATACGATCAACCAACATTTATCAAATTTGAAAAAGAGTCAGAAGAAATGGTTTGATCCTCTTATTTCTCGAACTGAGAGATCCATGAATCGGGATACTGATGCATATAGATACAAATGGTCCAATGGGAGCAAGAATTTCCAGGAACATTTGGAACATTTCGTTTCTGAACAGAAGAATCCTTTTCAAGTAGTGCAAGTAGTGTTCGATCGATTACGTATTAATCAATATTCGATTGATTGGTCCGAGGCTATCGACAAAGAAGATTTGTCTAAGACACTTCGTTTCTTTTTG